AAATCCGAATCGGCTAATTGTTCTCTGATAGCACCTGCACCCGTAGAGATTTCTCGGTTTCGAAATGTCTCGAAACCTTGAGTAGTAAAAAAGAGTGGGATGCTGTATTTCCAGGATTGTATTTCATATTCGAATGAACCTCGTAATCGTAAGAAAGTAGGTTTTTTAGCTATGGACCTAGCAAAAGAAAAATCGAGATAGGTTCCTATAGTATTGGATTCCCCCCCTCACAATCGGACGTGAAGGTTTCCTCTCATCCGGCTCAAGTAGTTACACCAAATAAAGAAAGGGGTTCTTCTTCTTTTTCAACTTTGTTCGAGAAAACCCTACAAAAAGCTACTCTTTACTCAAGTTCCCAGTAAGGACCAGCCTTTCATTGATTCATTCTTATCTTATTTTCTTTTTGATTTTCACTCTAACCTTTTTACTTTCTTTTATGTTTATTTATGTTTACGAAAAAAAGGAAATGTGAAATTCTTGAGTAGTCTACTTCCCCTCAAATGATGAATCCCCTGAAAGGAATATTTTGGGACTCGTAAAGGATTTCTTTGTCTATACATTGTATTGTTCCATTCGATCTTTTTTAGGTCTCTACTCACCTCGATGGTTATGTGCCATGATATCCCTTGAAGCATATATGCGATAGATAGGCTCCTGTAACCATGCCATATTCGCTTGCGCTTGCCTGAACAGAATTTCTTTCTCAAAGAAATGGAATGTATAATTCCACAAAAAATCTTTTTTCACGAGGTATAACTAACTATTCCTATATTATCTGTTACGGAATCGACCATGGATCAATTCCCCTTTTCTTCCATTTTGAAGTCTTGAATGCACCCATAATTCTGAGCTTCATGTTCCTCCTCCCAAGATACATGTCAGAGCCGGGGGCATCCCAATCAGATTAAATGGGATGACAGTTTCTCAGTTCAAATCTGTCAAATGAAAATTTCGATCAAATCACACATCGCAATATACTAGGCCCTCTAATTCCCTAAGGGGCTTATCTAAAAGATTCGCAATATAACTAGGAAGACGTTTCAAATACCACACATGAGTCACTGGACATGTCAGTTTGATGTATCCCATTTGGTACCTTCGTATCCGAGAATCAACAAATTCCACCCCGCATTCTTCACAAGATTTCGGGTCTTCTTTTTCAGCCCCAATCCCTCGGTAATTTCCACAAGCACAAATCCCGCTTTTTATGGGTCCAGAAATTCTTTCACAAAACAATCCATCTTTCTCCGGTTTATTAGTTTTATAATGAAAAGTATAGGGTTTTGTCACCTCTCCAACTATCTCTCCATTGGGTAGAATTCTTTTTGCCCAAGCCTTGATTTGTTGAGGGGAAACTGGTCCAATTCGAAGTTGTTGATGTTTATACTGGTCGATCATAGAATAGAAATTATGATTCACTGAGATCAAACTTCCTTCCTATTCATCTGGAAGTTCTTTTCAGATACAAGGAAATGATTCAGTTCCAGGGACAAAGATCGTAGTTCTCGAACGAGCAATCGAAAAGATTCTGGAGCACCTTCTGGGTTAGGTACTGTTGCTCCAATAATCGTAGCACCAAGTACTTCTTGACGAGCTCTAATATGATCAGATTTATAAGTAAGCATCTCTTGTAAAATATGAGCAACACCAAATCCCTCTAGAGCCCAAACTTCCATTTCTCCTACTCTTTGTCCCCCTTGTTTAGCCCTCCCTCTAAGGGGTTGTTGTGTAACAAGTGCGTAATGCCCACTGGAACGCCCATGGATTTTATCATCAACTTGATGAATTAATTTTAGGATATAGGACTTTCCTATTAGAACAGGTTGCTCAAAGAGATCTCCTGTTCTTCCATCAAATATTCTGCTTTTTCCCGGATATTCGGGTTCAAATACCCATGGATTCTTTGTTTGCTTACTGGCTTCATATAATTCAGAAAACACTAGTTTTCTTGAGGCCTCTTGCTCATATCTCTCATCAAAGGGTCCTATTCTATAATGTTTCTTTAGCAGATCCCCCGCTAACCCGAGCGAACATTCAAATATCTGTCCCACATTCATTCGTGAGGGGACTCCTAATGGGTTGAATACCATATCCACGGACGTTCCATCTTGCAAATAGGGCATATCTTGTCTAGACAAAATCTTAGAAATTATACCCTTATTCCCATGCCTTCCAGCTACTTTATCACCTACTTTTATTTCACGTTTCTGTGAAATATATACACGAATCCTTTCTGGATTAGAATTGGAAACCCCCTTTCTATGGATCCATCTCACATCAATAACTCGACCCCTTCCCCCTATAGGTAGTCTTAGAGAAGTTTCTTTTGAAGTGGATACCTGAATGCCAAGTATAGCTCGTAATAATCTATCCTCCGGGGCATATGACGATTCGCTCGCTGTCTGAGGTGTTAATTTACCTACTAAGATATCACCTGTTTCTATCCAAGATCCCAGCATCACAATCCCATTTCTGTCTAAATTTCGGAGTAAATGAGCCTCTAAATGCGGGATCTCCTTAGTGATTCTTTCAGGACCTTGGCTTGTTACATGAGTCTGAATTTCATATTTCCGGATGTGAAAAGAAGTATAAATATCTTCATAGACCAGACGTTCGCTAATTAGTACTGCGTCTTCAAAATTGTAACCTTCCCATGGCATATAAGCTACTAATACATTTTTTCCTAAAGCGAGTTCCCCACCAGCTGTAGCCGCACCGCCCGCTAGAATTTGTCCCTTTTTAATGTATTTACCCCGCGGAACCTGAGTTTTTTGATGCATACAAGTATTTTTGTTGGAACGTTGATACATAACTAATGGAATGCTTAGAGTATCCCCATTACTTGAGAAAATGATCTTTCGAGTATCAGTAGAAATGATTTTTCCCTTGCGTTCGGCTATAGCTGAAATCCCCGAATCTAGAGCCGTTTGACCTTCCAACCCAGTTCCAACAATGCACTTCTCGGACCGAGAGAGGGGAACTGCTTGGCGCTGCATATTAGAACTCATTAAAGCTCGATTCGCATCATTATGCTCGATAAAAGGAATGAGGGAAGCTCCAATAGAAAAATATTGGAAGGGAAAAATGCTTCTAAGATGAATCTCTTCCCATGCAATAGTCAGGAATTCTTGACGATATCGAGCTGGAACAACCTGTTGTTCTTGAATACCCCGACTCAAGGCCAAAGAATTTCCTGCTGCTACCATATGATATTCATCTCTATTTGGTGATAAATAAAACATCTGTGCCTCTTTTGATCTCTCAGATAATTCATAAAACGGACTCTCTATAGATCCCCAATAACCAACCTTCACATGAATAGCTAATGATCCAATAAGCCCAACATTGATTCCTTCGGACGTGTCAATTGGACAAATACGTCCATAGTGACTCGGGTGGATATCTCGTATCCGAAAACTAGCAGTTCGCCCCGTTAATCCTCCAGGACCCAAATAACTCCATTTTCGCCCATGAACAATTTGTGTCAACGGATTCGTTCGATCCAAAACTTGAGATAAAGGGTGTAGGCCAAAAAACGATTCATAAGTAGTTGTTAATGAAGTTGAAGTTACCAAATTTTGAGGAGTCGGTATCAATTTATGCCTGATTGCTCCACATATAGTTCCTCGAACCGTATTTTCCAAACGAACAAGAGCCAATCCGAATTGATCCTGTAATAGATCTGCTACAGAACGAATACGTTTATTTTTCAAGTGATTCATATCGTCAAGTGTACCCATTCCCAATTTCATTCCAATCAAATGATCCACAGCAGCCAATAGATCTCGTGGTAACAAAAATGTATTGTTTTGGGGTATATCAAGATTCAGTCTCCGGTTCATATTTCGTCGACCAATCTTTCCTAATTCACATCTTTGTTGAAAAAATTTCTTTTGTAATTCCTTGCATAAGGACTCAGAAAATACCGGATCCCCCCCTATACAGGCAAATTGTTGATAAAACTCCAAAATAGCATTTTCTTTTGACCCAATCTTTTTTTTCTCTTTATCATTCGGGAAAGACAAGAAAATTTCAGGGTAACAAACATTATCTAGGATTTCTCTTATATTCGAACCCATAGCTGATGATAGAACTAGAATAGATATTTTTTGTTTTCTACTTACACGGGCCCATATCCTTGCTTTTCTATCAATTTCTAATTCCGACCTTCCCCCCCAATCCGATATTATAGTACTGGTATAGACAGAAATTCCGTTATGTTCCAATTCTGAACGGTAGTAAATACCGGGACTTTGCAATATTTGGTTGATCACAATTCGGTATATTCCATTTACTATAGAGGTTCCAAAAGAATTCATTATAGGGATGTTTCCAAGAAAAACGGTTTGTTCTTGCATATTTCTACCGGTTTTCCAAATTAAGACCGCGGGTACATATAATTCAGAAGAATATGTGAGTGATTCATACACAGCATCTCTTTCTTTTATCAAGGGCTCTACCAATTGATATGTTTCCACAAATAATTGAAATTCAATTTCTTGATCTCTATCTTCAATTTTTTGAAACTTATGAAATTCTTCCGTCAAGCCCTGATTAATGAACCTACAAAATCCCTCAAATTGTATCTGACTAAATCCAGGTATTGTGGACATTCCCTCATTTCCATTTTGGAGCATCTTAATCTGAAGTTTCCTCTTTATTGAAAAAATCCCATTATTGGCGACTTGGCTCACTATTCATCGAACCATACCGATTTATCTAGCAATGATGGAATGGATATTCTGTTTACTGAATCACATAAAATTTTAGTCAACTCCATCCATATATATCATACGTATGAACGGAAGCAAGACAGAGAAATTGAGGGCATTTTCATTTTCGATGCAAGTTCGAATTTGAGCTTGAGCCAGGTACAAATAGAAAGAAATGGAAATTGAGAAAGCATTCCTGGGAAAAATTCTGTCACTTAGGCTGATGGAGTCTTTTATCGGATATCAAAATTGATCCAATTTATACCTAATTCTTTTATTATGATATTACGATCAGGGTACAAAAGAAGAGAAAGAATTCAAGATTCAATCTGCTCTCTATGAATGAGATAAAAACAGAAGAATCAGGAACAGCATAGAGTTTCCATTTTTTTAGCACACGCAATTGAATGTTCAAAAAGGAATTCGCAAATCTTTTTTTGGTAGTAGAATCTCTAAGATACAATGGGATTGCGTACGTATATAGTCATAGGAATAATCTTTAGGAAGTACCTGCCGATATAGCTATCTAGCTATCCGTATATCACATCTTTTATCATAATTGAACTTGGTGCAACATAGGTTAGGTCGCACTCTACCATAATGTCTATCTTCTATTCATATTCAATGAAATAGTCAAGCACGATGATCCTATATAGGGATATGTGCATAAGAAATAGACCCGGGCTCGGTATCCACGTATAAAAATTTCTGTTCTGGGGTTTACATATACACATAGATTTTATTATAATTAGAATGATTCTAATTGATAATGATTAGTCGTAAATCAATTGGATTTTGCATCCATTAAGGGAATACAAATGGAGATACAAATTGAAGAGCTGTTCGCTAATTCAAAGTAAGAAAAGTAAGTAAGAGTAAAAGAGTAAGAAGTAAATAGTTAATGAAGTAAAGAGTGAATTATTCTAAATTGCCCTGCATTTTACAGTCTGTGACCGGGGCCGGGAATCTTTTCACTTTTCTATAGATTCGATAGATCTATAGAAAAGTGAAAAGAGAAGGTAAGTTTTTAAGCGACGCGTGTTTTGAGATAAAATCAATTGAAGAAAAGAATAGAAACAGGATCCAATAAAAAAGATGAATTCTTTTTTGGAAAAGGATAAGTACAATGGGATTCAAGATCCAAAAATAAAAGAAATTAAGAAAGTAAAAAATTCAAATCAAAATTAGGAGAGGAATAGAAATAGAATAATAATAAATAGAATTCTATAAATTCTAGATATAATATAAGGAATCTAATTATAGATAGATTCTAAGGAATCTAAGTATATATATATATCTAATCTAAAGAAAATATATATAAATCTAATCTAAAGAAAATATATATAATTTCTTTATTTCTTTATCTATTTTGGATGGGATTTTTTGGCGACATGGCCAAGTGGTAAGGCGGGGGACTGCAAATCCTTTATCCCCAGTTCGAATCTGGGTGTCGCCTGATCAACAAAAAAAATACTTGGAATTTCTTAATCCTGTTGATCGAACTTGACGAATTCTTGCCTCGCAAAAGCATAGGCAAGGGCTAGGTCTGTCGATACTTGATTTTGAGAACCCGTAGGGCCTATAAAAGACTGTCATCTTTTTTCTCAAAATCTGGGTTCTGAGTGTGGCTAAAACAGGCACGAAGAAATCTGAAGCAACCCAATCTTATTAATGATTGGTTTGGGCTATTCTGAATTGAATCAAATAAAAGAAATAGTGAGAATTCATTCTGGGCATCAGAACTATGAAAGTAAGAAATCGGAAATCTTGGTATCCAAAGGTTCCTAAGAGACACTCCATTTTGGTTACTAAGGTTGAAGAAAGGATTCTAAAAAAGATTATAAAGACTCCCTAATTATTTTACACTAGAACTATAACTTTCTTAATATTGAGGTAGTGTCTACTAACTCTGTCTGCGATGAAATTAGATTAGATAGGCTGATGGTAAATTCATTTAATAATTGTGGGTGGAAAGAACTGAAAATACTTTGTATCCAGACTTACTAGAGGCTCTTAGTGCTGCTCATAAATTGAATAAGAATGGTTGAATGGCTCTTCTTTTTTTTTCTTATATCTTATTTCCTTATATTCTATTTTTATTTTATTTCTATTTGTATACTTTATTTGATTTTTTATTATTCTATTTTCTTCTTTTTCCAATTCTTCCTATTTCAATAGGATTCTATTGAATAAGAAATATAGGAACTCTTTATGAGTGGATTCATGAAATTGTTTCATAAAGAGCCGTAAGTAAGAATCCTATTTTGACTCTGCACCATTGATTCCACTATGATTATGAATCAATAATGGAATAATTCCTTCATTTCATAGAGATAGGGGACATCATTCACATGGATATAGTAAGTCTCGCTTGGGCTGCTTTAATGGTAGTGTTTACATTTTCTCTTTCGCTTGTAGTATGGGGAAGGAGTGGGCTTTAGAGCTAGGAATATTACTAATTTAGTACTTTACTGAAAAATCTACTTGTATCAATTTTGATTGTTTTGCGAAAGCTTAAAAAAAACTTGACTTGCTTTAGTTTATCTATATCTCTATATTCTTTATTCTTCTTTATTCTATATATTAGTTTCTATATTTCTATATATTAGTAGTATTAGATTTCTATTTTCTATTGAAGCCTCTCTTTCATATTTTTCTTTTCTTATTCTATTTCTAGAATATATTATATGGTATTTATATGGTATATCCCCGTACTAATCTTCCTACATTTCCTACATTAATTATTTCGATGGGCCCCCGGATCCCTATTCATAAGCATAATAAGAGA